CAAGGTTTTTGTGTTGTTGATTCTTAAGTGTAGTGCTTTTTCCCTTATGCTGTCCGTTGGTACTAGTGGAGTAGGATTGTCCCATAGAACCTTTAGGTCTAACCTTTCGCTCAATACTAGAATCGAAAATTGAAACATAGAATCTGAGGTTGCATTAATCGAGGATACACGACAGAAGGAATTGTTCTATTCCCAAACTTCACCTTCAACAAGCGTAGATTTCTTTCAAAAATTTTCCTGAATCACGTGTCTTTCTCGTAAGACCTAGAGAAACTCAATAAAATAAAAAAAGAATCAAATCACACCATCTCTGTAATAGGTAAATGCCTCTTTTTCTCCTGAAGTTGTCGGAATTATTTGCAATAAGATATTGGCTACAATTGAAAAGGTCTTATCAATAAAATTTCCATTTATCCGCGATCTAGGCATAGCCAGTAATCCATTTTCAAATTTTTCTCATTCCTTCTCGTAGGAAAATGATTCCACAAAGAAAAGAATTATACAGTACAAAATAACATAAAAATAGATTGATTTGCAAAAAAAAAAATTATGGGCTTTCTATTTCAATTATTCTTTTTTGACAGGAATCAATAAGAAATAGTCCAACCCGGTTCGATTTCATGCTAATCCTAATGTAGTAGTATACCAACGAAGCGAACTATTCTGATTTCATTGAAGTTACAAATTCAAATAACTCAAGAAGTTTTGGTTGAATTATGATACAAAGAGGAAAAATCATTCTATGATGAAAATAGAAAAACCACCCCTTTATTTATCTTATGTACATAGCAGGTATACAATCCACTATACAAAATGTTTTATCAATCTAGAATAGAGGGGTGAGGGAAGGGATTTGTTGTTGAGAACTCTAAAGCCGGAAATAAATTTGAAAATTTGTAAGGTATGGAATCGTAGTCTATATAGAATTATGATAGAAAGGTATCCATTAACCCTAGTCTAAAAAATCTAGACCTATCAATCAGTTGATTAATTCTAATCCATTGATTTAATCGAGTCGAATATAGTAGGAGTCGTTTTTGCAAACATGAACCCCCCTTTTTCCTAAAAAGAAAAAAAAAATGAGTAAGAAAATAATTGTCTTGGGGCCCCGAAAGATCTTTTTTTACTTTGATGAAAAATTTTCTATTTTTATTTTACAAATAATATAATATTTATATTATAGTTAAAATAGGGCGGTCATACCCATCCAATAATCTAGAATCTAATAGGAAGAACTCACTATTCACTGGGTTTTTGATTCATAATCATTATGTAGGAGAGATGGCCGAGTGGTTCAAGGCGTAGCATTGGAACTGCTATGTAGGCTTTTGTTTACCGAGGGTTCGAATCCCTCTCTTTCCGCACCCTCACTTAATAGATCTTGATCCATTTTATTAAAAATACCGAGCGACGGAGACCTTTATTCCACCAGTTAAACCTTTCATTGATCGTTGATATAGATTCTTTATTCCCAATTGCCGCAACTAGGAAGAATACCGGAAAGAAGATGAAAATAGCCCCCCTGGCTATGATACATAAATGAGATAAAATCGGAATCAAAGCCGTATTTTATTTTGCTTACTTAACCTTAGGTTAATTTAATTTGATAAAAGGGAATAAAATTGCCCGAACCCCTGCTATTTTATTTGAGTTTAGGTTTAATTAAGTTTGACGAGAATAATACTCTACGACTAGCAATTCATTTATTTTTAAACCGACCCGTTTACTATCTATTATTTGATTGACTAGTCCTTTATATTGGGCTGGGTGAAGAGTCAAATGGTTTGGCACTTCCGCCTGAGGGGAAGAGTTGAGAGAATTTTGAATTAGAGTTCTGGCTTTTTGTTCATCTTTCGCCATAATAATATCTCGGGGTTTACAGCGATAACTTGGTATATCTACTATACGCCCATTCACTAAAATATGCCTATGGTTAACTAATTGGCGGGCTGCGGGAATAGTCGAAGCCATACCCAACCGAAAAAGGATGTTATCCAAACGCATTTCAAGTAATTGTAGTAAAACTTGACCTGTTGACCCCTTGGCTTTTCCGGCGATATGAACGTATTTAAGTAATTGTCGTTCTGTAAGACCATAATGAAAGCGCAATTTTTGTTTTTCTTCTAGGCGAATACGATATTGAGATTTTTTCCCGGAACGTGATTGGTTTCTAAGATCACTCCCGGCTTTAGGCCTTTTATTAGTTAGTCCCGGTAAAGCCCCCAGGCGGCGTATTTTTTTGAAACGAGGTCCTCGGTAACGAGACATAAAATAAAGACTCCTTAATTCTTATTAAGAATTCATTTCATTCTTTTTTTTTTATTTTACAGAATAAATCAAAACTCAAACTGAACTAAATGAAGCGAAGTTTGCTGAAGTCGTCTACTTGTGCTATTACTATACAGAAGAATGAGATAAATTGAATAAATAGTTAAACTTTCTATTATTATATAATAATAGAAGATATAAGATCCTTTTCCTGGCATAGTCAGGAGTTCCCCCTATAATTTTATAATTTATTAAATTATAAATTCATTAATTTTGGAAAGAGGGGAAGAAACTTTTCAATATTCTTTGATTTCAAAGAAAGATTCTCGGTTTTTCAAAACAAAAATAGAATAAAAAAATGAAAAATATAAAAAAGCCAGCTATCGGAATCGAACCGATGACCATCGCATTACAAATGCGATGCTCTAACCTCTGAGCTAAGCGGGCCCGCATTATAATAATAGAAATTTACTATGCATAGGAATTCAAGACACTATTACTATAAGTATAGTGTCTCTAGAAATATAGAAAAGAACAGAATCCACAATTACCAATAAATATTGGATATTGATATTATAGAACAGAACGATTTCTATAGCGATATAAAATTTTGATTTCTTTATCACAATTTCAAATTAGAATAGAATTCTATTTGACAGTCAATCTTAAATATTTTTAGATAGTTAAACTTTTTTTATTTTGAATTCAGATGATATTTGAAATTCTTTTTGTTACACTTCTATATTTTCTATCCTACAATATTTCGCTAAATTTCTTCCTAATTTGGTTGATTAATTATAACTAATCCAACATTCATCAAAGGAAAGGGGAAGTTAAGAAAAAAAAAATTGACCCTTTAAGTATCCCAACTGCAGGGGAAAAATGGCATGAAGAGAAAGATATATAAAGGATATATAGCAATCTATATTGAATTGCCGATACAGAAATGATAAAATCCAATTTGATTGAATCAAATATGGGTTTACTATAGGAAAGAAAAAAATACTTTTTTGAGGTAGTAATCGCTATCTACTAAATTCAAAGGTTCCAGTATAAATGAAAAAGGAATAATCTAATTATTATAATTTATTAATTTAGAATAAAAATAATAAAATCTGAATTTCAAAGAAAAAGACAAAAAGAAGGGGGATATGGCGAAATCGGTAGACGCTACGGACTTAATTGGATTGAGCCTTAGTATGGAAACTTACTAAGTGATAACTTTCAAATTCAGAGAAACCCCGGAATTAATAAAAATGGGCAATCCTGAGCCAAATCCTGTTTTCTCAAAACAAAGGTTCAAAAAACGACAAATAAAGGATAGGTGCAGAGACTCAATGGAAGCTGTTCTAACGAATGGAGTTGACTGCGCCGGTAGAGGAATCTTTCCATGTAAATTTTAGAAAGGATGAAGGATAAACGCATCTATTGAATACTATATCAAATTTTTAATGTTGGCCCGAATCTGTTTTTTTCATATTAAATATGAAAATAAGTGTGAATTTATTTCACGTTGAAGAAAAAATAGAATATTCATCAACTCATTCACTCCATAGTCCGGTAGATCTTTTAAAGAACTCATAAATCGGACGAGAATAAAGATAGAGTCCCGTTCTACATGCTACATGTCAATACCGGCAACAATGAAATTTATAGTAAGAGGAAAATCCGTCGACTTTAAAAATCGTGAGGGTTCAAGTCCCTCTATCCCCAAAAATCCTATCTGACCCCTAAAATATTTAAACTACCCCCCTTTTTTTTTCATTAGCGGTTCCAAATTCCCTTATCCTTTTAATTCTTTGACAAGCTTATTTTAGCGTAAATGACTGACTTTCTTTTATCACATGTGATATAGAATACACATTACAAATGAAGCAAGGAATGCCGATATGGATGAATAGCGTTGAAATTACAGGACTTGGAGAAAACTTTGTAATCCCCCCCGTGTCCCTTTAATTGACATCGACTCCAGTCACCTAATAAAATTAGGGTGGGATGCTACATTGGAAATGGTCGGGATAGCTCAGCTGGTAGAGCAGAGGACTGAAAATCCTCGTGTCACCAGTTCAAATCTGGTTCCTGACACATGGTTTAATTTTTTTTAATCTTTAATTTATAAATAAAAATTATTTGATATGAAGAGAGATACATATTGATTTTGAATCTAGATCATAATACATACTTTTATTTTATCTATCTTGGCGAGATATACCCCATCTATTTTATAGATGGGAAAAGTTTCTTAAAGAAATAAAATGAAATTCTATTTTATCTTTTTTTTCTTTCATTCAAAAAGAATGTTAATACTTCATACATATTTGAAAGGGTAAATTGGTTTGTTCAAAGAACAAAAAGTCAAAGTGTGAAAATAGACAAGATTCGATTCAGATATAATACAAATAAATTGAATTGGATACCCTTCCATTTCTTGGTATTTTCATTCCTATTCAATTTATTAATTCGTCTCGACATTATTTTAAGGTTCATGGTGGAGAACTCCTTTGATTCATCCTATTGGTTTGGCTCATACGAAATCCAAATAAATCTAAGAATTCCAACGAATTCCTAATTGTATTTTATTTTTGTTGGCTTATTCACAATTCGCTAATCTAATAGAAAAGAGACCTCAATTATTCTGATTAATCTAGAACGGAAAGTCCAACCTTGAATCTCTGAAATTTTATAAGCAGCTTTCTTATCATTCAATGAGCATCTTGTATTTCAAAAAAACT